TCATCCAGTTCCTATAATTTGTCAAAAGAACAACTTTGTAAGTTTCAGTATGAATAAAAATCTCGATCGTGAATCATTCAAACGGGGATTCCTTGCTCAAAGATGTTCATTTGTACATGTATCATATATAATGTGACATGTGATAAGAGAACAGCTTTTTCGCTCAGATCCTTTTGTATAAAAGTGAATGAGAAAGATAAGGAGTTTTGAACCGCTAACGAAAAAGGATAAATCAAAAGGATATGATAAAGAATTAGGGAGTCAAATGGTCTTTTTGGGGATAGAGGGACTTGAACCCTCATGATTTTTGAAATCGACGGATTTTCCTCTTACTATAAATTTCATTGTTGCCAGTATTGACATGTAGAACGGGACTCTATCTTTATTCTCGTCCGATTAATCAGTTCTTCAAAAGATCTATCAGATTATGGAGTGAATGGTTTGATCAATTAATATTGGATTCTTTCTTCAATATGGAATCGATTCACACCAATTCTTCTGTATTATGTATACAGGCTTATCCTTCACTTTTCTGAAGTTTCGATAGAAGGATTCCTATACCAATGTATACAATTAACTCCATTCGTTAGAATAGCTTCCATCGAGTCTCTGCACCTATCCTTTTTTATTTTCGCTTTCTGAACCTTTGCTTGTTTTCGGAAAACGTGATTTGGCTCAGGATTGCCCATTTTTATTAATTCCAGGGTTTCTCTGAATTTGAAAGTTATCACTTAGTAAGTTTCCATACCAAGGCTCAATCCAATTAAGTCCGTAGCGTCTACCGATTTCGCCATATCCCCCTTTTGAGATGAAAATCTCATTGTGATCCCGTCCCTTTTTTCTTTCATTTATACCGGAACCGTTCAATTCATTAGATAGATGCCTGTCTCGAAAAAGTGTTTTCTCCTCTTTGTGATTTCTTGTGTATCTTCTTTCATCTTCTATAGGAGGTTCGTATTCGGTCCAATCAAAAACGATTTTATCATTTCTGTATCCGCAATTCAATATAGGTGGATACATACCCTATACATCTGTCTCTCTTCCACTCATTTACCCATGAAATTGAAAATACTTGAACGGTCGATAATTTATTTATATTATTTTATAAAAAAATTAAAATAATAAAAAAATTGAAATTATATATCGCTAGATTAATCTTATGTTCTATAATATTTAACAGTTATTATTATTTGAAATTNNATGTTTAATTTATTAATTAATAATTTAATATTAATAATTAAAATAATAATAATGAATTTCATATTTAATATGAATTATGTTATAAATAGCGAATATGAATAGCCAAGAATGAAAATAGTTAATAGCAAAGATTCTAAGAGTTTATTGAATTCCTCTGCATGTCGAATTTATGTTATGTGAGCCTGCTTAGCTCAGAGGTTAGAGCATCGCATTTGTAATGCGATGGTCATCGGTTCGATTCCGATAGTCGGCTTTTCTCTATTTATTTTCTTTTTTACATGATTGATAATGCATCTTTGAAATCAAAGTGAAAAAAAAAATGTATTCTTCTTTTCGCAAAAGCCATTGATTATAGGATAGGATAGGAATTTCCAACTATCTCACGAACAGAATCCTTTTCCTTTTCTATATATAGAAAACCGGAAACTGGATATTTATTCAACTCATCTCATTATTCTTTAATTAATATTAATAATAGAATAATACTTCAGTAAATTTTGCTTTATTTAGAATTTAGTTCATTTTTAGTTTAGATTTATTCTGTAGAATGAAATTTCATCAATAAGAATTAATTAATTTAATAATTAATTATAAATAAGGAGTCTTTATGTCGCGTTACCGAGGTCCTCGTTTCAAAAAAATACGTCGCCTGGGGGCTTTACCAGGGTTAACTAATAAAAGGCCCCGAGCTGGAAGTGATCTTAGAAACCAATCGCGTTCTGGGAAAAAATCCCAATATCGTATTCGCCTAGAAGAAAAACAAAAATTGCGTTTTCATTATGGTCTTACAGAACGACAATTACTTAAATACGTTCGTCTCGCCGGAAAGGCAAAGGGGTCAACAGGTCAGGTTTTACTACAATTACTTGAAATGCGTCTGGATAACATCCTTTTTCGGTTGGGTATGGCCCCGACTATTCCGGGAGCTCGCCAATTAGTTAACCATAGACATATTTTAGTCAACGGTCGTATAGTAGATATACCAAGTTATCGCTGCAAACCCCGAGATACTATTGCGGCGAGAGATGAACAAAAATCTAGAGCTCTAATTCAAAATTCTCTCGATTCATCCCCTCAGGAGGAATTGCCAAACCATTTGACTCTTCAACCATTCCAATATAAAGGATTAGTCAATCAAATAATAGATAGTAAATGGGTCGGTTTGAAAATAAATGAATTGCTGGTTGTAGAATATTATTCTCGTCAGACTTAAACCTAACAAAAAGAAAATAAAGACTAATATAACCTATTTTCCTCCCTTTCGGCGAAGTAAATTAACCTAAGGTTAAGATAAATTAAGGGTTTGCTCCGGATTTTTCTTCCATTTAGGTGTCATAGACCGAGAGGGATATTTTCATTCCTTGTCTACTCGTTTCTTTAACAGTATTTTCCGTACCACAGCCATTAGGAATAGAGAATCCATATCAAAGAAAGGTCTAACTGTTGGAATAGTCATATATTGCTATTTGATCTATATCTATTGATCTATTGTGGTTAGTAAGATCGGTAAATTAGGTGAAGGTAAGGAAAGAGAGGGATTCGAACCCTCGGTAAGCAAAAGCCTACATAGCAGTTCCAGTGCTACGCCTTCAACCACTCGGCCATCTCTCCTACATAATGATTATGACCTAAAAACCGAGTTATCTTCTTTTTCTGATTATCTATTTAATCTATTTATACTATACCGACCGCATTAAATCAATAAATTAGAAATTCTAACGAATCGACTGAGCTAGGGTTCTATATTTTATAGACTATGGTTAATGGATATCTTTAGATCATGATTCTATTTAGACTACGATTCCATACCAGAAGAATTCTCAAATTGCTTTTTAGGCCTGTTATCAACAAAAATCCTTATCCCATCTATCTATTAAAAATACAAATTGATAAACAATTTTTTTATAGTTGATTGTCTAGTGATATCCGCTAAGTACACAAAAAAAATGGGCCCATTTTCATCATACAATGATTACTCGATTCGATCCTTTTTCTTCTTTGTATCATAATTCAATCAACTTAGGTTTTTCTAAGCTGTAACTTCAATCAAATAAGAATAGTTTCTTTCGTTGATAGACTATTCCAGTAAGATGGAATCCAATGCGGTTCCCAATATTTATTTCTTAATTCTTATCAATCAATTCCTGTTCCTGTAATGTAAAAAAGAACAATTTGAATATTGTTTTGAATATTGGGCCATATTTTTTAATGATAATGAATCTGTTTTTATGTTATTTCGTACTGTAAAATTCTTTTCCTTGTGGGATCATTTTCCCCCGAGAAGTAATGAGAACAATGATAGAATGGATTGCTACCTATGTCTAGATCGCGGATAAATGGAAATTTTATTGATAAAACCTTTTCGATTGTAGCCAATATCTTATTACGAATAATTCCGACAACTTCAGGAGAAAAAGAGGCATTTACTTATTACAGAGATGGTGCGATTTGACTTTTTTTTGACTCTCGGTTTTACGAGAAATACACATGATTCGTGATCGGGAAAAAAAGAAAAAAATCTACGCTTGTAGAAGGTAAAGTTTGGAAATAGAACAATTCCTTCTGTCGTGTATCCTCGATTAATGCAGCCTCAGATGCTATGTTTCAATTCTCGATTCTAGTATTGAGCGAAAGGTTATACCCATAGGTTCGGTATTACGGGTCAATCCTAACCAATAGGTAGCAGAGGGGAAGAAGCACTACACCTAGAAATTAACAACACGAAAACTTTGTTATATTATAAATTATCCCCTTCTTTAGCAAGCTTGGGACTAAAAGAATGGTTGGGACAACAAACATCCATCTCGTTTGTATTTTGGATACCCGTATAACCATCGAAGGCTGTTGAAGTGACTAATTCCTGGACATTGGGAAGTGTTGAGAACAAAGAAATTGTTGGAGTTATCTTTTCTCTCTAGTAACAATACGTTTGATGTTAAGAAAAGATCTCTTGCAGGAAGGTTGGCTAGAGATTTCTTGTAAAAACACTAGCCCTACTTAGTTCATAATGAGAAGATTTTCATCTTCTTTATCATTTTATCATTATGCACATAAGGGAGGAGCCGTATGAGATGAAAATCTCATGTACGGTTCTGTAACGGAGATTCTGTGAATTGAATGACGACCGTAACGGATGTCAGCTCAATCCGAAGGGAATTATGCGGAAGCTTTACAGAATTATTATGAAGCTATGCGACTAGAAATTGATCCCTATGACCGAAGTTATATACTCTATAACATAGGACTTATCCACACAAGTAACGGAGAACACACGAAAGCTTTGGAATATTATTTTCGAGCGCTCGAACGAAACCCATTCTTACCACAAGCTTTTAATAATATGGCCGTGATCTGTCATTACGTGCGACTATCTCCACTATAGAAATAAAAAGTAAATAAAGATCAAATTCACTAGTAAATACTAGAAAAAGGGCTTTCTACATATGCATTGTCTAAAACAACGATTTTTATCAGCTGTAGAAAAGAAAGAAACTTCATAGAAGTTGAAATATGAAGAAATAGATATGCCTAGCTGTTTTATTCTATGGGTAAAGGATCTAATTGATAGAGTAAGCACCGTAAAGATCAATTAGTAAGGTTTTGCGCCGATACAAAAATAACTGCTTACTTATGTCATGATGTGAGACAAATGTTAGGAATCCACTTATGTAATAGAGTCGATCCACTAAGATATTGAGCAGCGGTGTAGGATCAGATCCCAAAGATAGTAAGTCTTTCCTTTCGAAAGTCTTTTTCAAAAATTCTATATAAATTTCTATATGATATGAAACTGAGATAGT